TTTTTTCTGATAAAATAGAATCTTGGTCACTCATGAACGTTGATTGGATTGATGATAAAACAGAATCCTGGTTGTTTGAGAACAGTAATTGGATTGATGCTGATGAGGAAGAAAAACAATTCATGGTTCATTTCTCCACCTTAACGACAAAAAAAGGGATTGATCAAATTCTATTGAGTCTGACTCATACTCATAGTGATCTTTTATCAAAAAATGACTCTGGTTATCAAATGATTGAACAACCGGGATCAATTTACTTACGATACTTAGTTGACATTCATAAAAAGTATCTAATGAATTATGAGTTCAATAGATCCTGTTTAGCAGAAAGACGGATCTTCCTTGCTCATTATCAGACAATCACTTATTCACAAACCTTGTGTAGGACTAATAGTTCTCATTTCCCATCTCATGCAAGACCAAGACCCTTTTCGCTCCGCTCAGCCCTATCCCTTTCTAGGAATATTTTAGTGATAGGTTCGAAAGGACTTGGACGATCCTATTTGGTCAAATACCTAGCGACAAACTCCTATTTTCCTTTCATTATGTTATTTACGGACGAGTTCCGGAATGACGAGCCTAAACGGTTTTTTATTGAAGGGGGTGATTTGGATGAGATTGAGGACGATAGCAACACTACGGATGATGACGATTTTGATGATATTGGCGATATCGATGCTGACTTTGGTTTTGATATGGAGCTGTGGATAACTATGATGGAAGCGCGAGCTGTATATACGGCGCCGGAAATAGAAACGGTCCCATTTAATACCACCTTTCAATTAGAATTAGTTCGATTAGAATTCGCAAAAGCAATGTCCCATTGCATAATATGGATTCCAAACATTCATGATCTGTCTGTGAATGAGTCGAATTACTTATCCCTCGGTCTATTAGAGAACTATCTCTACAGAGATTGTGAAAGAGGTTCCACTAGAAATTTTCTTGTTATTGCTTCGACTCATATTCCCAAAAAAGTGGATCCCGGTCTAATAGCTCCGAATAAATTCAATACATGCATTAAGATGCGAAGGCCTCTTATTCCACAACGGCGAAAGCACTTTTTCATTCTTTCATATAGTAGGGGATTTCACTTGGAAAAGAAAATGTTCCATACTAACGGATTCGGGTCCATAACTATGGATCCCTGTGCACGAGATCTTGTAGCACTTACCAATGAGGCCATATCAATTAGTCTTGCACAGAAGAAATCAATTATAGACACTAATACAATTAGATCAGCTCTTCATAGACAATTTTGGGAGTTTCGATACCGGGTAAGATCGGTTAGGGATCATGGGATCATTTTCTATCAGATAGGAAGGGCTGTTGCACAAAATGTACTTCTAAGTAATTGCCTAAGTAATTGCCCCATAGATCCTATATCTATCTTTCTAAAGACAAACTTCAGTGCGGTAGGGGATTCTTATTTGTCCAAATGGTACTTCGAACTTGGAATGAGCATGAAGAGATTAACGATACTTCTTTATCTTTTGAGTTGTTCTGCCGGATCGGTCGCTCAAGATATTTGGTCTCCACTCGGACCCGATGATCCAAATGCAAATGGGCTCGCCGCTTCTTATAAATTCGCTGAGGATGATTCTGATCTAGTTAACGGCCTATTAGAAGTAGAAGTCGCTCTGGTGGGATCCTCACGGACAGAAAAAGATTGCAGTCAGTTTGATAATGATCGAGTGACATTGCTTCTTCGGTCCGAACCAAGGAATCCGTTATATATGATGCAAAATGGATCTTGTTCTATCATTGATCAGAAATTTCTCTATGAAAAAGAAGGCGAATCGGGGTTTGAAGAAAAAGGCGAATGGGAGTTTGAAGAAGATGGCGAATCGGGGTTTGGAGAAGAGGAAGGAGAAGGATCCCCCCTCCTATCCGGGAGGGGGGGGAGTTCATTCCATAACATAATTGGGGCTCCTAGAATATGGTACCCTTATGACAATCTATTTGATTTTATCGAAAGGACCGATGAATTGGAATTTCCCTATTGGGCCAAGTCATTTCGGGACAGGTGGCCTCGTGAACAGGAGCCTGAACTGGATTATTTTGAGCTCTTCCAAATCATGCTGGCCCGTGCACGAGGTGAAGATCCCGAAGAACAAGATAAGGGGGATGAGGATGAGAATGATTCGGAGTTCTTGCAGAGTGGAACCATGCAGTACGGGGTACGAAATAGATTTTCCAAAGAACAAGGCTTTTTTCGAATAAGCCAATTCATTTGGAGCCCTCCAGAGCCATTCTTTTTACTATTCCAAGATCCGCCCTCTGTGTTTTCACGTCGAGAATTCTTTGCAGATGAAGAGATGTCAGAGTCAGAGTCAGAGTCAGAGAGGCCTCCTTCTCCCCCAAAATCTCTCACATCTATCTCTGCACCCTGGTTCGTCAGGGATCAGGCGCAATTCGAATTGTTGATTCATAGCCAGAGACGTCTTAAAACCATTAGAACCAATAGTTCATTATTTAATGGATCTTTCCGTTCTAATAC